GTGGCAGATAGATAAGGACATATATCTGCAAGGCCCGATCAATAGTTCAAGTCACACACTCCCATAATCCATTTTATCTTCGGAAAATTCACTTCAACTATGAGTGTCAAAAAAATAAGACATTTTTGTAGAGTTGAAGAGAAATATCCCAATACATGTCTTATTTTTTTTTTCAATAATCCATATTTGTAGCAATGAAATACTAGTGTTCCTACCCCAAGTGATAGATGATTGATTACACGATGGTATATATTCTTTATAAAGGACCAGAAATACCTTGCTTACGTATCATTGGGAAGTGCATTAACATAAATACGGCGGTAAGAAGAGGTAATACAAAAGTGTGTAAACTATAAAAACGAGTCAAAGTGGATTGTCCTACACTAGCACTTCCGCGTAATAACTCTACCAGAGGCGAGCCTATTACAGGAATAGCGTCTGGTACGCCTGTTACAATTTTTACTGCCCAATAACCAATTTGGTCCCGAGGTAAGGAATAACCAGTTACACCAAAAGATGCGGTCAATACACCCAAAACCACACCTGTAACCCAAGTCAATTCACGAGGTTTTTTAAAGCCGCCGGTGAGATACACGCGAAATACGTGCAGGATCATCATTAGGACCATCATACTTGCCGACCATCGATGAACTGATCGGATTAACCAACCAAAATTAGCTTCAGTCATTATATATTGAACAGAAGCAAAGGCCTCCGTAACGGTCGGACGATAATAAAAAGTCATAGCAAACCCGGTAGCTACTTGTACCAAAAAACAAGTAAGCGTAATTCCCCCTAGACAATAAAATATGTTGACGTGAGGAGGAACATATTTACTAGTTATATCATCGGCAATTGCCTGAATCTCAAGACGTTCTTCGAACCAATCATAGATTTTATTGAGATAGGTAAATCAAGGGGACCCCCCCGGAGAACCGTATATGAAAATTTCATCTCGTACGGCTCAAACAGAAACACCCAAATACTAGTTCTAACGGATGTGTGTAATATAAAGTTTGAAATTTATTAATTCTATGATTTATGATTCAATTTTTTTTTGAAGATACTAAAGAATAAAAATCCGAAAGCTCTTCTTTGTGGTTATAATGCCAAAAAATCAAGTCGGCTCATTCGTCTATATATTGATCGTTATAGGCCTCTTGAATCTTCTATTTACCTATTTTCTTTGGTGTTATTTATGTGTAATGCGGCTTTACTGCTGTTTTCTTTATTATTGATAGGAATTCTCTTGTTAAGACCCTATGAATTGATTAAAACCTCAGATTCATACTAAAACCACGATGATTCAATAAAACCCTTTCAAACTAAGTCTAAGTCCCAAAATTCCCTGAGTAAGAACCATTGGATCATCACTTATTCAATGAATAGATATAATGACTAAAAATCCAAACCAAAGAAACCTTTGTTTTGTCCTTTGATCAAAATAAGCATAAACGAAAGTTTGAAAGAATAAAAATATTTCTATTTATAACTTCTAACTCTTTGAAAAAATTTTTTGAAGTCCGGACACGAGGTCTGACTATTAAGTATGAATCATAGTTCTAATAGTAATCTATTTCATATATTCCGTGCTCCAGATACTAGAATGAATATCCGACGAAGTAAAACCATCTCTATCAAGATGACAGACCCATTCTCTGTACTATCCATAGGATCATTTATACCAAGTCACACACTCATATTCCGGAAATACAGAAACAAAGAAATTCCACGGTCAAACTACCAAAATAGAATGGGATAAAAATCAGAAACCTAAACGCTTCACTTTGTATTGAAAAAGCCAGTTAATGGTTCTTGTGAATCTAATTCATTGAAATTCCATCCAGTAAAATGGAAGAATTATAAATCTCCAAAATAATAGATAGGAATATCGCGAATAGAGCCATTGCGAGACCCATCAAAGGAGTAGTTCCCCACCCAGGAGCTACTTTACCATATTCTGAATTCAATGGTTTCAATAAACTCCCCGCATTAGTTCGTTTTGGGCGGCCAGATCTAGAACTACCTTCAACGGTTTGTGTAGCCATAATATTTTATATTCAGTAAGATCTGTTGACTTTGTATACCATTCCGTTGTAAATAAATGATCTTATCATAGATCCATTGTGGTCTTAAAACTTTATAATGTCTTAAAACTATATAATCATGGAAACAGCAACCCTAGTTGCCATCTTTTTATCTGGTTTACTTGTAAGTTTTACTGGGTACGCCTTATATACTGCTTTTGGGCAACCCTCTCAACAACTAAGAGATCCATTCGAGGAACACGGGGACTAGTTGAAGTACGGATCCTCCCAATATTGGGAGGATCCGTACTTCAATTGAGATAATGACAAATCATTTCACCTTTTTAGTTGGAACTTTAGGCGGATCTCGAAAAAAGATAGCGAAAAAAATTATTCCTAGAGTTGAGACTAAAAGGAATGTATAAACCAATGCTTCCATAGATTCGATCGTGGTTTACAATTATAGCTTCCATACCTGTTTATTTGGGATCGTCTCCCGGATAAATAAAGAACAAGAGTCAAAGAAAAGGCAGTGATTCAAATCAAGATTTATCTGGTACCCCATCTAAAAATCACAAAAAGAAAATAAAAATGAAAAGTAACAAGTAACAAAGCATATTGTATCAGACTACTTGTCTTCTTGTAGTTGGATCTCCAAGTTTTTGGAATGCTCCAAATTCCACTTGAGCATCTAAATCTGGATCAATACCAGCAAAAACATCTCGAAACAAGGTTCTAGCACCATGCCAAATGTGTCCGAAGAAGAAGAGCAAAGCAAACGAAGCATGTCCAAAAGTAAACCAACCCCGTGGACTGCTACGAAAAACACCATCGGATTTCAAAGTAGCACGATCTAATTCAAAAATCTCACCCAATTGAGCACGTCTAGCATATTTTTTCACAGTAGCGGGATCGCTATAACTGACTCCGTTGAGTTCGCCGCCATAGAACTCGACAGTTACACCTACTTGTTCGACACTATATTTTGATTCCGCCCTTCTAAAAGGAACATCGGCTCTAACAATTCCGTCTCCGTCTACCAAAACAACCGGAAATGTTTCAAAAAAAGTAGGCATACGACGTACAAAAAGTTCGCGCCCCTCTTTATCTCTAAAGATAGGATGTCCTAACCACCCAACAGCTATTCCATCCCCGTTGTCCATTGAGCCCGCTCTGAATAACCCCCCCTTTGCCGGATTATTGCCGATGTAATCATAAAAAGCTAGTTTTTCGGGAATTTTAGACCAAGCTTCAGATAAACTTTGATTTTCAGCCAACCCAGCACCAATTCTTCGATATATTTCTTGTTGGAAGTATCCTTGATCCCATTGATAACGAGTGGGACCAAATAATTCAATCGGGGTAGTTGCTGAACCATACCACATAGTTCCAGCAACTACAAAAGCGGCAAAAAAGACAGCAGCAATACTACTGGAAAGGACGGTTTCAATATTTCCCATACGTAATCCTTTGTATAGGCGTTGAGGTGGACGTACACTAAGATGGAATAGACCCGCCAATATGCCCAAGGTCCCTGCTGCAATATGATGAGAGGCTATTCCTCCCGGAACAAAAGGATCAAAACCCTCCACACCCCACGCTGGATTTACGGATTGTACCCTTCCAGTTAGTCCATAAGGATCGGACACCCATATTCCAGGACCATACAATCCTGTTACATGAAATGCACCAAAACCAAAGCAAGCCACCCCTGATAGAAATAAATGAATTCCAAAGATCTTAGGCAAATCCAAAGAGGGTTTTCCTGTACGTTCATCAGTAAATATTTCTAGATCCCAATACACCCAATGCCAGATAGCTGCCAAAAAGCACAAGCCCGAAAACACAATATGTGCCCCGGCCACACCTTCGTAACTCCAAATACCCGGATTCGTTACAGTACCCCCTGTGATACTCCAACCGCCCCATGAATTGGTTATTCCTAAACGAGTCATGAAGGGTATAACGAACATACCCTGTCTCCACATTGGATCAAGAACAGGATCAGAAGGATCAAAAACTGCTAATTCGTATAGAGCCATCGAACCGGCCCAACCAGCAACCAGAGCTGTATGCATTATATGGACAGAAATCAAACGACCGGGATCATTCAATACGACGGTATGAACACGATACCAAGGCAAACCCATGGAAATACCCCTTTATCAATGAAAAATAGACACAATGTAACTTTATTGCATTGGAAAAAACTATGCTGTGGACCCTCTTTTTAGTGGATTATCTTGGGGAAAGAATTAATATTTGTTTGATTTGTTTGATTCTTTTCAATTACTTTTAGTAATAATGAAACTATTTTGTTCGTAGGAACAAAAAGAAGCAGATCTATTCTACACCCGATAAGTACCAATACGCAATGGTAGGGGAGTTGATACCATTTTCTATGAGTGAATGCATATATATATTTGTTCATCATTCAAAGGACTTATTTGTAATAATTTTCCTTTATTCATTTTGTCTTCTTTATCTTTTTTTATAAACTTAGTCAATCTATGGATAAAATATGATAAAGGCCAATATTAGTAGGACACTAAATCCATTGTTACGCTTTCACATCAAAGTGAGATATAGTACTTAATTTTTCTTTTATTTAATGCCTATTGGTGTTCCAAGAGTACCTTTTCGAAGTCCTGGAGAGGAAGATGCATTGTGGATTGACGTATAGTGCGACTTGTCAGATATATTGGGTCATATGGTATTTCCCCATTCTCTTCCCCGATCGAGATATCCTCCCCTTCGCCCAAGAAAGATTGATTGAATTATCAAAAATTTGGAGCGTGAAGTTCAATTAGATCCATTTTTTCGGGAGGGTATACAGATTAATATTATCAATTAGAATAATTTATGGTTATCTTGGTTAGGCCAATAAAATGAAGTATCCAGGCTCCGTTTAGAAAAAAACCGGTAAAAAATCTATTTATGATTACTATTTCTATCATATTCTATTTCTTTATATATTTATAATAGAAGTGATCTCAAACAGTTAATCAATCGAGTAATATGATGAATGCATTGAATATCTGTTGTAAGACATGAAATAAATTGTAAAAAGGAAGTCGTAGCAAAAGGACGTGGTATTGGGGCATTTGTCATATATGTGCAAATCCAAATCGGGCGGATCTTTACTCGGAGTAGAGCATAAACCTAAAAAAATTGAAGAAGCCCATTCAGGAACAAGAAAATTACATCGCGATTGAGATTGTATCTCGATGAAACAATACATCAATGAAAAGTTAGTTAGATAAATTTAGTAATTTTTTTTTATAGATAAACAAAACAGGCCAAAACCCATCTTTTTTGAAAAATGAAAGAAAAGCCCCTTTTTATACCTGGTATGAAAAAAAAAAAAAAAATAAAATAAAAGAAAGCGCTAGAATCTACATCTACACATTGATTCTTTTTTTTTCGTTATTTTTGTTGAACCGTATGCATCAAAAGGTGCATGTACGGTTTCTAAGGGATACAACTTTATCCCAATCAACCGACTTTATCGAGAAAGATTACTTTTTTTAGGCCAAGGGGTTGATAGCGAGATCTCGAATCAACTTATTGGTCTTATGGTATATCTCAGTATAGAGGATGATACCAAAGATCTATATTTGTTTATAAATTCTCCTGGCGGATGGGTAATACCCGGAGTAGCTATTTATGATACTATGCAATTTGTGCGACCAGATATACAGACAATATGCATGGGATTAGCCGCTTCAATGGGATCTTTTATTCTGGTCGGAGGAGAAATTACCAAACGTCTAGCATTCCCTCACGCTTGGCGCCAATGAGTTTTTTATTTGATTTGAGAGAAAAAAGAAGACTATGCCTTCGCGCTATATGAAATATGAATATTAAGTAATAATAGCATGGCACTTCGAATTCGATATGATAAATTTTTTTAACCCTTAAATTATGTATCGAAAGAGTAGTATGAGATAAAAGGTATTTCCGATTTTATCTAATCTATCGGGAGGCCTATTTCAGCGTCACAAACTTTTTTGTTTTCACGCCGGGAGGCTCTTACACAATATTTAGGTTATGAAAGAATATGAAAATAAAAAAAAATCTTTTTTATTTGAAAAAAAAAAAAAAAGAAACTTTGGGATTGCTAAATAACAGACGAAATAAATATATAAAGCAACGGAGCCATCATAGTATTTTTGAACTACTCCAAAAACAAAAAGAAGGGTGGTTATTGGATCATTTACCAACCCGAGTCTGATAGACCCTATATTTAATTTATTTGATATTTAAGTAAGGTAAAAACGAATTCCATTATAGAGCCGTATGCAATGCGTAAAAGATGCCTGTACGGTTGTTCAATTATATATTTTATTATTCTTTATCTCTTCACCTTATCATCATGCGAGATAGAATAAACATTTATTATGTTATATCATCAGGGTAATGATCCATCAACCTGCTAGTTCTTTTTATGAGGCACAGACGGGAGAATTTATCTTGGAAGCGGAAGAACTTTTGAAGCTGCGCGAAACCGTCACAAGGGTTTATGTACAAAGGACAGGTAAACCCTTATGGGTTGTATCCGAAGATATGGAAAGAGATGTTTTTATGTCAGCAACAGAAGCCCAAGCTCATGGAATTGTTGATCTTGTAGCGACTGAATAAAAAAGAAAAAATAACAAAAATTTCAGACGAATTGATGATTTGAGATTTTATCTTCTTAACCGGATTTAATATTCTATTCATTAATCTATTAATATAGAAATAAAATAATTCATAATCATCCGGTTAAGATCGATCTAAACCAGCCCATTATGTATATGATTCAATATGCCAACTATTAAACAACTTATTAGAAACACAAGACAGCCAATCAGAAATGTCACGAAATCCCCCGCTCTTGGGGGATGTCCTCAGCGACGAGGAACATGTACTAGGGTGTATGTGCGACTCGTTCAGATCATGGGCTAGGACAAAAGAAAGAAAACAATTGATCCAGTATCAACGATCAGTACCAGTGAATAGACTAGAATGGAAGAACTCCATTCAATATCTAAAAATAAAAAAGATCTATCCTTCTATTGTGGTATCAAATGTATGGTTTCCGTTGGTGCAAATCCAATCAACTCCATTTTAAATTTAAGATGAGAAAGAATTCTCCATTGATAGCAAATGATATCCATTAAGCAGGGGAAATACTATTTTAAAAAGAAGAAAAATTATGCCTTACTCTTGCAAGAACGGACTAACAGGGTCAGCTACTCAGCTAATCTTCATAATTAAATACCGTTACTGTATAAGTAGATCTCATTGTGAAAGACCTCGTACTGGATAATTATGGGTAGAGCCAAAGAGTGTGAACTGTACAAGTTAACAATAACATTGATTAAATGAAAGAAGGGCTCCGGTGTATAGAGAGGACCTCACCGTTTAAGAAGTAACCATAGAAACGATGGAACCCACTATATCCATTTATATTTACTACTTTTATGTTTTATGTGTTTTTGATACCTAATATCAATACAATTTTTTCTAGGCATTTCACCTAGAAAAAAAAAAAAAAAAAAATCGTGGTCGGGAAGGTTATAGTAGCAAAAGCCATTGGAATTTAAATTTTATACATTGGAAGAATCCGTTTTGTTATTAATAGACTAGGATACGGGAAGGGAATAACTGAAAGAAAGGAAATCAATTAGTTATTCATCAAAGTTTCATTTATTCAATGACCAGAATTAAACGAGGGTATATAGCTCGAAGACGTAGAACAAAAATTCGTTTATTTGCATCAACCTTTCGAGGGGCTCATTCAAGACTTACTCGTACTATTACTCAACAGAAAATAAGAGCTTTGGTTTCGGCTCATCGGGATAGAGGTAGACAAAAGAGAGATTTTCGTCGGTTGTGGATCACTCGGATAAATGCAGTAATTCGCGAGAATAAAGTATACTTCAGTTATAGTAAATTTATACACAATCTGTACAAGAGACAGTTACTTCTTAATCGTAAAATACTTGCACAAATAGCTATATTAAATAAGAGTTGTCTTTATATGATTTCCAATGAGATCATAAAATAAAGAGATTGGAAGGAATCCGTTGGAATAGTTTAAATGGAGTTCCCTGGAGAATGAACTCTGGGAAGGTAGAGTAGAAATTAGTATGATAAAATATGATAAAGTCATCAAAATGAAGAAAGACGTTAAATAAAAAATATTTATTCCTCTTCTCCCATTTTTTTTCTTACGACAGGACATTTCGATTTTACGATTTTTCGAACAAAAAAAAAAACGTCAATCCGCATTTGAGTTTGGATTGGAATTTTATTTTGATTCAATTCAATTGAAGAGTCAACCTATTTTTTTCTGGTTCTAAGACCAGCAGCTCTAGCGGTTGACTCGCTTCTTTCAAATTGTTTCTCATTATTAAGAAAAGGTAACGGAGATAAAATACGAGCTTGTTTTATAGCAATAGTAATTAATCGTTGTTGTTTTAAGGTCAATCTATTCACCCGTCTAGATAATATTTTTCCTTGTTCGCTAATAAATCGACTAATTAAACTCATGTTTCTATAATCAATTCGATCCCCCGATTGGATCGGAGGCAAACGCCTACGAAAAGATCGCTTAGATTTAAGAAAGATTCGCTTGGATTTATCCATGGTTTGTTTATTCCTTATCCTGAAAATCCCAATCCTATTTCTTAATTCTACATCATCTTTGATCCGATCGAAATAGGATTTGGTTTGTTTATATTTATTTGTTTATATTTAAATAAATTAAATTATATTTAATAAATAATAAATAAATTATATTTAAATAAATTAATTAAATTAATAAATTATATTTAAATAAATTCAAAAATAAATTCAAATAAATTATATATATATATATTATATATATATATTGTTATATATAATATGTAATTTTTCATCTTCCTTGGAAGACTGACACACGAGCGATCGGTTCGATCTATTTCTTTATCTCCCCATGAATCGTATGTTTGTAACAACAGGGACAGAATTTTCTCAATTCCAATCGACTAGGCGTATTGTGTCGATTCTTTTGAGTAATATATCTGGAAATGCCCATTGATTCCTTATTAACACGATTTCGAACACAACTGGTACATTCCAAAATAACCGTTACTCGGACATCTTTACCCTTAGCCATGAACCTCCTTTGGTTTTTGATTCATTCAATTCTTTAATTTTCCGACCCGAAGCAAGGAAGAAGAAAGGACACAAAAATAGAAGCAGGTAACTCGAAATCAAATTATGAAAGAAATATTTTGTTGCAATCAATATAGTAATAAATAATAAGTAATATAATGATTAATAAGTAATATAATGATTTCTAACTATATTTATAATTTTTAATTGCCGTACAGTATTTCATTTTCAGTTAAGTATCTTGTATGATATTGTTGCCCCAACCACCGCATTTCCATTCTATTATTAATTTAATTTGAGCCTGAGCCCGAGTTCATAGTTTCACTGAGGGTGAAACCGCTTTTTCTTTGTTTTTTTTTTTTTTTAGAAAGAATAAGTAAAAAAAGAAAAAAAGAAAAAACAAAGAAAAAAAGAAGGGAGGGGTAGGGATTAGTTACAGATATTTGATTGTATCTCTAATCTTCTTCCCCTTCCCATATCAATAGCTAGAATGAAAAAAAGGGGAATATCAACGCATCCGGAAAAAAACGATTGATCTCTATCAATAAACCTGCTAAAGACCCGAACCATAGAGTACTTACTACCGGTGCCACGGAGAGATATGTTTTTAGATCTCGCATTTTAAAAACTCCTCTTTCTGTATTCGTTATTGTAATTTTATTGTAATTTGTAATACATAATGGTAATACATATATGACCGGATGTGTATATGTAGTTAATGACTTACCACTTGTACGCGGAGTTCCTAATTCAAATTGAAATGTACAAAATAGATATTTATTAAAAGAAAAAAATACGTCCATTTCCGCCTTAAATTCCTAAAAAATATT